TTATCTATGACTGTTTATGTCTTTAGCATGACCACTTGATGAAATGCGGAGGGAAGCGGGATAAATGGCCGATACTACTGGAAGGATTCCTCTTTGGATAATAGGTACGGTAACTGGTATTCCTGTGATCGGTTTAATAGGTATTTTCTTTTATGGTTCATATTCTGGATTGGGTTCGTCCCTGTAATATGGAATAATGGATAATGGGACGAACTAAGTTATAGGCATGAAAGTGTAAGAACTCAACGGGGCCCGCCTCCTCTTTCTTTGTCTGATTCGCGAGGAAGGGTCCCGTTGAATTCTTAATGATCATAATATTTTGGTCGTATAAATGACAACAAATAGATCACTTTTTCCGATGATTTTTTTGAAAAATGAACTCAATTTCAATTAATTGATTCATAGCATCTGCTCTTCGATAGTATCTATCGATACTTTCAAGGTTAGAAGAAAAAAAAGGAATCACTCAATTGGATGACACAATATATATTTAATATTTCTTTTTTTTTTCTGTCGACCAGATATCAATCAAACCTTTTCTAGACTAGTCTAACCTTACTCGATTTATTTTATCATCAAAGTTTGAAATTATTTTATAAGTTTATCGCCTTGATTCTATTTTATCAAAAAAAATCGGTAAGGATTCCTTCTCTTTTTTTTGGTTGTCCATTACTTAGTATATTATACTTATTTCGACTTATTTTATACTTATTATCCTTATTACTTATTCTATTATAAGTAAATCGAAAAAATAAAGGGTTCTGAAAAATCTGGAAAAATCGAAACTAAGAATAGAAATCTTTGACGAACGGGTCCCGGAATTGTTATTATTTCGACACAAGAAAGGGTGTGTAAATTCCTTTTCTTGTGTCGAAGGCTAGAAAGACGAAGATACTCCCTGTATTATTGTTCCCTCATTTATCCTTCCTTTCTATTCTCCACTTACTTATCTTATGTTTAGTATCTACTCAAATTGAATTTAGAAAACAAAACCTATTCTGTAACATTTAAATCTGATACTGACAATAGGAATATAATTACACCCCCCCAATTTAGTCCAATTTAGATTGAAAAAAGAAAAAAAGAGGTAAAGACAAATAGTCTTCTTCACAATATACATATTTTGTTTTGAATGCGGTAAAAGCAATTCCTAGAGAAAGAATAGAAACAAGCAAAAGACTTTTCATCCTTTTTTTCATTATACCTAACCTAATTGCCAGGAAGAATTTGTTCTTTTTTACAAATTTGATGTTGATAAATCCACAGATCTAGAAATTCATTTCGGACACTTGAACCTTCTCAAACTGTTTCTTTTTAAGAACCAAAAAGATTTGTGCAAAAACAATAGATGCCAAGAAGAACAAAAGACCTTGGACGCGTAGTGGGTCTTGAAGTACTATTTCTGCATCCCCCTGACCAAATCCACCCACATTAGGATTAATTGTTAATGGTTGATCGAGTTTGATAGATTCACCCTCTGAAACAAGAAGTTCTGGTCCTGGGGGGATAATATCAACCACTTGATGTCCATCCAAGGCATCCGTTATGGTTATTTCGTACCCCCCTTTTTCTTTTCGTATGATTTTGCTTACTATACCTGTTGCCGTAGCATTATAAACAGTATTGTTACTTTTGTTCCCGTCGGGATAAATCTGGCCCCTTCCCCTGTTTCCGCCTACGTATATGGGATATTTTAAGAAATGAACATCCTTATTACTAGCAGGGTCTGGGGAAAGAATAGGAAAGGTGATTTCACTATATTTTTTACCAGGAACAGGACCTATCACAAGAATATTTTTCTTAGTGGGGCGGTAGTTCTGAAAAGACAGATTGCCTATCTTTTCTTTCATCTCGGGCGAAATACGATCAGGCGGGGCTAACTCAAACCCCTCTGGTAAAATAAGAACAGCACCCACATTCAAAGCCCCTTTCTTACCATTAGCAAGAACTTGTTTCAGTTGCATATCATAAGGAATTCTAACAACCGCTTCAAATACAGTATCAGGAAGTACCGCTTGTGGAACCTCAATATCCACGGGTTTATTCGCTAAATGGCAATTGGCACATACAATACGCCCAGTTGCTTCTCGTGGATTTTCATACCCCTGCTGCGCAAAAATGGGATATGCATTTGAAATGGAAGCCCCGGTTATTATATAGATCATGAGCGATACGGAAATGGATCGAGTAATCTCCTCCTTTATCCAAGAAAAAGTATTTCTAGTTTGCATGGTCCAATCATTGATCCCGAAAATTTCTACAATAAAATTAGGTAGGTCACTAGTATAGTTCCCTAGCCACGATTCTGCTATTTACTTTTACTGAAAACTGAAAAAAAAAATGACTGAAACAGAGGAGAAATTGTATTCTCCTGATGGGTAGAAAGAGTAAAGTAAGTACGACTTTGCATGCTTTGCTTATCTCGAAAGTAAGAAAGATTATAATTGAATCCGTGAATCATTTTTCAGTCATTCATTGAATGATAAATAACTACAAGTGACGGAGATACACGATTTAAATAACGAAAGATCCAATATTTAAAAATTGTATCTAGAATGACTGGAAAAGTAGAAACAAGACCAGATATAATTTGATCATTATGAGCAAATCCAAAATCTTTGTATATAGAGCCAATCATTAGTTCCCAACCGTGGGGCGAATGAAATCCTATACATAAATCTGTTAATAAAAGAATAGAAAAAGCTTTTATTGTGTCGCTTAAATTATATAGGAATTCTTGAACCCAAGAGTTAAGAATAAGAAGTTCTTCATTCCCCAAAATAGAATAACCACTTAGAATAACGAAACAGATTAGATTGGTCGAGAAGTGCAAAATCGTATGGATATGATCCTCATTGTGCAGCTTGATCAATTGGATCGTTTCTTTTTGGATTCCTATACGAAGCTTTTGTAGATGTGTTTCCGGGTATTCTTTTATCATTTCGTCCAACAGGAAGAGTTCCTCTACTTCTATGAATTGTTCTAGAATACTCTTTTCTTGAATATCATTCAAAAAAGTTTCGGATTGCCTAGTATCCCACCAATTAGTAATCCAAGATTTCAGACTTTTATTAAATGAGAGAGAGATCCACCAGGGCAAAAATACTATAGATGCAAGATATAGAAGGGGAGTGAATGCTTTCTTTTTTGCCATTTTTTCATCCGTGAGTTGTTAATGAACCCACCTCATTCGTTGACTTTATGTGATCTAATCTTTCTATCAAGCATGCCTTTCATTATATTATAAAGTAGGGGCCCATGAATCTATTCTCTGTTTTTTTTTGATTCAGTGCTTAGCCCTTGAATCTAATTGAATCTAAAAAGAATACAGAATATAGAAAATAAGAATCCACTTTGAATTCGATATATATTATTGTTATATTGTTTTTGTTTCCATATATCTCAATTGATCAAATTAGAAGCAATTGCCCTCTTTTGATAACTGCCCGAAAGAACCGCTTCAAATAATAAAGAGTGTCAGATTTTGAGACGAAGGAGCGCCCTGTCTATATCAAGATCGCAATCAAATATGTCGAAAATTTTCGCGGGTTATCTAAACTATATAGAGTCTAGAGTCCAGCAATAATTGAAAAAAAAAAATTAGGAAAATATTATGCTGATCAAAAATGAGTGACAAAAAAAGACAGAAAAGTTATCATTACGTTTATCATTATGTTATAAGAAAGAAATCCACTTGTTTAGTTCTTTAGTTCTTAAGGAGCACAAAAGAAAGGATAAAAGGGGAGGGGCCGATTGAGAAAAGAAAAGTAGAGCAAATTTACAAGATATGATCTATCTGTATCTAACGTATCAACTCCAAATATTGCAAATAAAAAGCGAAAGTCTTTATTTCGAAATACTTTGATATATGAGATGAATCCTTCAGTCGATTTCTTGCTTATTTTGTTACTGAATTAAGTTGAGCGGTTTTACATTTACAGACGCATAAAAAACTATTTTTGTGGACAAAAAATAGTTTTTTTATGTTATGACTCTTCCGTATACGTCCGCTTTGGTTTAAATGGGCATTCTGAAGAAACTTCAGTTTAGTTCTGCTATAGAAAAAAGAGGATTCTTGGATTGAGCTTTTTCCTCCCGGCGAGAAAGCTTTTATTCTGCAATTCATTTCAATTCAATCGGTACACGCAAAAAATAGGCCAATTCAGCAGCTTTTTGTTCAATTTCGCGCGGAGTCAAATTCTCATCAGTACGAGTCAAGGGAACGGCCCCCTGGCCTCTGATTTCCATATAAAGGACACGACGAGCATAAATACCCTCTTTAACTTCTATTCTGATCGACTGAATATCTTTCATAAGGAATCGTAGAAAGATGCGACGATTTTTTCCAGGAAAACCCCAACGAAAAATACATACTATTCCCTCCTTTCTATCGAATCGATCATAACCACTGCCTACATTCCAAAAAATTGTGCACCACAAATAGGAACTAATAAAGAGGCCTGCGATCCCATAGAAAGACATCACGATTCCTTGTGGAAAAAAAACTATTTGCTGAGACGGAAATAAAGATATCAAATTCCTACCAAGATAACTAGAAGTTCCAACTAATAAAAACCCTAATGAACCAAAAAAAAGGATAAAGGCCCAGCAGAAATTGCTTGTTTTTCGAGATCCCACTATAAATTCTATCCATATAGATTCTGATCGCCAACTCATACATACTAGATCCAGTTGCATTTTATTCGAATTGAGAGAATAACCAAAAAAATTCGACTTTACTTTTTTTGTTTCCGAAGTAACTCTCATCAACTAGTACTATTTTGATATGAACTTTTAGAAGGAATTCATCAAATTGCTTCGATCTAAAATCATCCCCTTTATATGATCGCCTATACGGATCTACTAGATATATAGACTTTAATTTCATACATCCGTTCGGTACCGATCCACTTGCTATAATTCATTTAACCCTATACCATGTTTACGTATGCATAAGAGGTGCTTTTTCATTTATGTTCGGTTCGGGTAAGCCGGATGTTATACAATATTCTACTAAATAGGTATCCATGACATCTAAGTCTTGAAAAAAAATAGATAAGATTTGGTCTTGGCCCCATCGAATCTAAAAAATCTTAGTTTTTTGAACATACAAAGATAAAGAAGCCATTGCAATTGCCGGAAATACTAGGCCTACTAAAGGCACAAAAATAGAGGGAAAACTGCTGAAAGTTGTCATAAAATGGGTACCTCAATTTAATATTTGTACCTGTTATATTGTTTAGTTAGAAATATATCTTATAACGATTATAATTCGTATATTATACTAATTATATCTAAATACTAAGTATATCTAAGCGAGTCTATATATCTAATAGATATCTAATAAGTGCAAGGAATGTAGAATTAAATAAAAGGACTTGCCCATCTTTTTAAATCAAATAAAATAGGTGTATATGATAAGATAATCCACTTTCTTTATTATCTTACTTTATTCTTACTTTTCTTATTATTCTATTGTTCTTGTCTTCTAATTTGAATTTTTGAATTTAATAAAGAAAGAGTTTATTACAAATTGTCGAAAGATTCGATTCGTTAGAATCCGATCCAAGAACAGGGATTATTAGTAAAAATAGAATTTTCGGGAGATATAGAAAGATGCAAAACTCTCTATTTCTATTCTATTTTTTCTCTATTTAAATTATATATACATACGCAATAGAGGAAGATAAAATTCGTTTTATTTGTCTCTCCAAATTCGAATTTCATTTCACAGAAGGAAAAATTCGCTTTTTATCTTGTTGCTAGAGGTTTACTCATTAGTCGGATAATAATAATTATCCACATAATTTGTTTTTCGACAATTCCTTTTTTTGTCACAAAGTCAAAGCCCATTACGCGGGCTTTGACTTTGATTCTGATAAACTAACTAACTACCTTTTCACTACAAATAAAAAAATTTAACTTAAGACTCTACTTGATTGAATTTTGATTCAAAGGAAAAAAACCGTGGAGCTGAACTAACTCACTCAGAACACCTTTTAAAGGATTACGTGGTACGATTGGATCGAATAAACCCTTATGGAATAAATATTCAGCCGCCTGTGAACCTTCCGGTATTGTTTTATTCAATGTTTGCTCAATTACTCTTTTACCCGCAAATGCAATATAGGCATTGGGTTCAGCAATAATGATATCCCCCAACATACCAAAACTCGCGGTCACTCCACCAGTAGTAGGAGATGTAAGAATTGATACATAAAATAACTTTTTATTTGATTGATAATCATATAAAGCGGAAGATATTTTAGCCATTTGCATCAAGCTCAAACTTCCTTCTTGCATGCGTGCTCCTCCGGAAGCACACACTAGAATAAGAGGTAAAAAATTATTGGTAGCATATTCGATCAAACGGGTGATTTTCTCGCCTACTACGGATCCCATACTCCCCCCCATAAACTGAAAATCCATAACCCCGATTGCTATAGGAATACCGTTTAGTTGACCCGTGCCTGTTTGAATAGCCTCAGTTAATCCTGTCTTTCTTTGATAAAAATCAATACGATCTTTATAAAGCTCTTCTTCAGACTGAAATTCAATGGGATCCAGAGAGATCATGTCTTCATCCATAGGACCCCAAGTGCCTGGATCAATCGAAAGTTCGATTCTATCTGAACTCCTCATTTTCAAATGATATCCACATTGTTCACAAATATTCATTTTTGAATTAAGCGATTTCTTATAATTTACTCCATAACAATTTTCGCATTCGCATTGAACCCACAAATCCTTGTCCTTGTATAGATCGAGATCATTAGAACTTTCTTTTAGAGTTAAATCATTACCATTTTCACGAGTTATTATATCGAAATTCTTGCCTTCACTACTATTTCCACCTTCGCCGCAAATGTAATTATAAATATAATTATCATTCGAATTGTCACTACCACTTAAAATGGAACTATCAATACAGATTTGAGAACGAAGATAAGAGTCAATACAACTATTAATGTGATTATTCCAACCATAGTTAGTATCATTATCATACAAGTTAAAATGATAGTGGGGCTCATCATTTTTCGATCCATTATTCATATAACTAGAATTATGATAACTATAAAAAAAACTTTCTAGTTCACTCAAAAAAGAATGATCATTGTTAAGCTCAAAAATTTGATTTTCACTATCAAAATATATGGAATAACGGTCCTGATTACTATCCCTAATTAAAAAGGTGTCATCAGAAATGAAATTCCGAATGTCTTTGACGTCAACTAAATGATCAACCTTACTGTAATAACTAGAGCTGTCACTACAATCATGAATGTTTTTATCCGTATCATTTCTAGTCGGGTCTTCGTTTCCAGTAGTATTTTCAACAGGACCAAGGCGGCTATCCATTGATTTACTTAGCCCACATCTGTATTCTAATTCTCCCTTAGACAAGATCAAATTGAACCATGATTTTTCCATAGAGCTTTCCTGCCTCTATTTCCATGAAAGTACAGTAGATGAATAGTCATTCGATGAAAAATCAATTGA